CCCATGAACAATATGAGTCCGAAGCTTCTTTCGTAACTCCCGGAATTTCTTCGTAGTGACTCCGTTCCATGCCTCATTTCATAGGGAAGCCCAAAGTGGCTCTATTTCATTCTATTTCACTTCCTAGCACTTCCTATCATTTAATATCCATCCCTTTGGTCTTATTTACATAAGAGATGTCATTTATAGTCTATCTCTTTCTATATATGGAAAGTCAAGAAATTCTCATCGAAACATCGAGAAATTGTGCATATAGAAAACTCTAAAGAAAGAAAAAAAGGAGACCCATGCCATGATTTTCAAATCTTTTCTACCTTTTCTACTTAGTAGTCTAAGTTTCTCGATGAGGATAATTAATTCGGTCGTTGTGGTCGGACTCTATTATGGATTTCTGACCACATTCTCCATAGGTCCCTCTTAGATCTTCTTTCTCCAATCTTGGATTAGGGAAGAAGGAGATATTCGCGACTACTGGCGGTTTCATTATGGGGCAGCTCATGATCTTCATATCGATCTATTATCCACCTCTGCATCTATTCTTTCTTAGCTAAACGGGTGGAAGATCCATCCAATTTGGTTATATCATGGACTCGAAAAGCGGATCTGAATGTGACTGAAATGCACGATCTTCACAGGTATCACTTTTCACGATACCTAAAAGATGGAATAGCGATTTTCGAACCATTTCCTATACGAGAATGGTTTCCATTACTTTGAGAAATGGATTCTATATCAAACTATAGCTATTGCATTAAAGAAGAAAAGAAACTAATAGAAGTCGAAGACGCGGAATGGTAGTGAATAGAGAGAAAGATTCTTCTGATTTTCTTGTTCCTGAAAATATTCTATCTATCTCCTAGACGCCGTAGAGAATTGAGAATTTTCATGTCTTTCAATTCTCGTACTCGTAATTGGAAAGTTACGGAAGGAGGTCCATCATTTTGCAATGAAAACAACATAAAAAACTCTGGACAATTTCGAAATCAGGCCAAGCGTCTTAATACATATGCAAAAAAATTCATTATTGGCCCACCATTGATTAGAAGATTTAGCTTGTATGAATCGCTATTGGTTTGATACGAATAATGGCAGTCGTTTCAGTATGTTAAGGATACAGATGTATCCACAATTCATTTAGAGTTACTTAATAGCCTATTTCTTATACCATATCTCTATCCCGTGAAATTCTCGAGCCGAAAGATGGATGCATATGCTGTGTTTCATTTTGCTAAACGATATCAATTAAATGGTGTATCAATTCCATAAATTGGATATAGCAATAAATAAATCAGCAAAATTCTTTTATTTTAGATAGAAGAAATGTTTCTTCTATCTAAAATAAAAGAATGTACCCTTCTATCCAAATCCAATTTGCATCGATAAAATAAATCCAAATTCCAGTAGTAGATGAATAATTGCAAATTTTTGTGTGTACGAGATTAGAATAACTTCAAAATAACTGACATAATTTTTGATTTTTCCTGATCAGAAAAATACATGAAAAAGAAAGGAGGTAGAAAAATTTTTGGATTTATGGTTAAAGAAGAAAAAGAAGAAAACAGGGGTTCTGTTGAATTTCAAGTATTCAGTTTCACCAATAAGATACGGAGACTTGCTTCACATTTGGAATTACACAAAAAAGATTTTTCATCGGAAAGAGGTCTACGAAGACTTTTGGGAAAACGTCAACGTTTGCTGGCTTATTTGGCAAAGAAAAATAGAGTACGTTATAAGAAATTAATCAGTCAGTTGGATATTCGGGAGAAGTAATTTAATCGTTCGAATTTTTTTCTTATTTTATTAGTAGTCTTATAGTAGTCTTAGATTTTTCATTTTGATGAGCCTCGTTTTGAGGAATTCATGGAATAATCCATTTTCATGGAATAATGAATTAAGGAAGAAAGGATATGAGTCTACCGCTTACAAGAAAAGATCTCATGATAGTCAATATGGGCCCTCAGCACCCATCAATGCATGGTGTTCTTCGACTGATCGTTACTCTCGATGGTGAAGATGTTATTGATTGTGAACCCATATTAGGCTATTTACACAGAGGAATGGAAAAAATCGCGGAAAACCGAACTATTATACAATACTTACCTTATGTAACACGATGGGATTATTTAGCTACTATGTTTACAGAAGCAATAACGGTAAATGCACCAGAATTCTTGGAAAATATTCAAATACCCCAAAGAGCCAGCTATATTAGGGTAATTATGTTAGAGTTGAGCCGTATAGCTTCTCACTTGTTATGGCTTGGACCTTTTATGGCGGATCTAGGCGCACAGACCCCTTTTTTCTATATTTTTAGAGAGAGAGAATTGATATATGATCTATTTGAAGCTGCTACAGGTATGCGAATGATGCATAATTACTTTCGCATCGGAGGGGTAGCCGCCGATCTACCTTATGGATGGGTCGATAAATGTTTAGATTTCTGTGATTATTTTTTACGAGGAGTTGTTGAATATCAACAACTTATTACACGGAATCCCGTTTTTTTAGAACGAGTTGAAGGAGTCGGTTTTATTAGCGGAGAAGAAGCAGTAAATTGGGGCTTATCGGGACCGATGTTACGAGCTTCTGGAATACAATGGGATCTTCGTAAAGTTGATCCTTATGAGTCTTACAACCAATTCGATTGGAAAGTCCAATGGCAAAAAGAAGGGGATTCATTAGCTCGCTATTTAGTACGAATGGGTGAAATGAGGGAATCCATCAAAATTATTCAACAGGCTGTAGAGAAAATTCCTGGAGGCCCTTATGAGAATTTAGAAGTCCGACGCTTTAAGAAAACAAAGAATTCCGAATGGAATGATTTTGAATATCGATTTCTTGGTAAAAAACCTTCGCCCAATTTCGAATTGTCAAAGCAAGAGCTTTATGTAAGAGTGGAAGCTCCAAAAGGTGAATTGGGAATTTATCTGGTAGGAGATGATAGTCTTTTCCCCTGGAGATGGAAAATTCGTCCACCCGGTTTTATTAATTTGCAAATTCTTCCTCAACTAGTTAAAAAAATGAAATTGGCTGATATCATGACGATATTAGGTAGTATAGATATCATTATGGGGGAAGTTGATCGTTGAAATGATAATAGATAGGGTAGAGATAGAAACTATCAATTCTTTTTCGAAATCGGAATTATTAAAAGAAGTCTATGGACTGATATGGATTCTACCCATTTTGACCCTCCTACTGGGAATCACAATAGAAGTACTCGTAATTGTGTGGTTAGAAAGAGAAATATCCGCATCGATACAACAACGTATTGGTCCTGAATATGCTGGCCCCCTGGGACTGCTTCAAGCTATAGCCGATGGAACTAAGCTACTTTTTAAGGAGGATATCCTGCCATCCCGAGGAGATATTCCTTTATTTAGCATTGGACCTTCTATAGCAGTCATATCAATTTTATTAAGTTTTTTAGTTATCCCTTTGGGATATCGTTTTGTTTTAGCCGATCTTAGTATTGGTGTTTTTTTATGGATTGCCATTTCAAGTATTGCTCCTATTGGTCTTCTTATGGCAGGATATAGCTCAAATAATAAATATTCTTTTTCAGGCGGTCTACGAGCTGCTGCTCAATCTATTAGTTATGAAATACCATTAACTTTTTGTGTGCTAGCAATATCTCTACGTGTGATTCGTTAAAATAGGATCTTTTTCCTCCAAAATCCATTGAATATTTATCTTCCTTTTCTTATTCTGTATTCGGGTTGGTAAGTTAAACTAGATAGCTATATGAGTGAAACAAAACAGCTTATTAATTTGTAGTAAAAAGAAAAAATCTCATTTCCTACGTACAAGAAAAAAGTTGAAGTAAACATAAGTAGTGTAAACTCTTTACCCCAAGGTTGAGATTTTTTGATTAGTCATCATATCTTGAAGCGGGCAAGAATAAAGGATTCGCGATATGGAATTCCATTACTAGAATATTCCGAGTTATTACTATACTATAACTTATAATCATAAGGGGAATCCATCAAAAATTAGTGAGGGGTTAGGAACACTAAAGTACATAAAGGATTAGTAATGAGGGAATCTAAGGCATTAGAGATTTTTCCTCATAAAAGGAATCATAATAAGGACTTGAAATTGGTGGAAATGATCAAGTAGTACTTTCTTCGGATTCCGATCCAGAGTATGTTCCCTTTCACTTGTTAAAGAAATGGCTATCAAGAACGAATTAATCCTTTATTCCTTTTTTCTTTTTAAGTACCCTTCCCCGGGGAAAGAAGAATAGGACAAAAGATATGGAATGCAATACAAAAAAAAAGATATTTATTTATTCTTTCCTTCCTCTATTCATATTAATACAGAATTCCTCATGAATTAATGCCTAATTCTTTTCATTTATTAATTGCTATAACGAGTGTTTTATTCCAAGATTAAGTTATTACTGAACAAAGAAAAATTTTCATTATATTATAAAGGACGAGATCAATTCGGAAGCGCTTTTTCTTATTCTAGCAGACGGAATTCCTTTGGTCTAATTTAGGACTTTCCAATCGATTTTATCTTACCTAATTCTATCTATGCCCAGGGGGATAATACCGAAACGAAACAACCCTTTCCTTTTTTCTGATCATAGAGAAGCCGTATGAAGCTAAGGTTTCATGTACGGTTTTGGAATAGCGGTGGGAACTGTGATGTTATCATCGACTATGATTATCTAACAGTTCAAGTACAGTTGATATAGTTGAAGCACAGTCAAAATATGGTTTTTTTGGATGGAATCTTTGGCGTCAGCCTATAGGTTTTCTGGTTTTTCTAATTTCTTCTTTGGCAGAATGTGAAAGATTACCCTTTGATTTACCAGAAGCAGAGGAAGAATTAGTAGCAGGTTATCAAACCGAATATTCTGGTATCAAATATGGTTTATTTTATCTTGTTTCTTACCTAAATTTATTAGTTTCCTCTTTATTTGTAACAGTTCTCTACTTAGGCGGGTGGAATTTCTCTATTCCCTATATATCCTTTTTTGAATTTTTCCAAATGAATAAAATGGTTGGAATTTTGGAAATGACAATGGGTATCTTTATTACATTAACTAAAGCTTATTTATTTCTCTTCATTTCTATCACAATAAGATGGACTTTACCCAGGATGAGAATGGATCAGTTATTAAATCTTGGATGGAAATTTCTTTTACCTATTTCCCTGGGCAATCTCTTATTAACAACTTCTTCCCAACTTGTTTCACTATAAATAAGATAATACAATAACAGTAAGAATATTTTCAACACAAAAGTTCTCTCAAACAAGAGAAAGAAACATACCTTTTTCATAGATATTTAGAATATGTTCCCTATGGTAACTGGGTTCATGAGTTATGGTCAACAAACAATACGCGCTGCAAGGTACATTGGTCAAAGTTTCCTAATTACCTTATCCCACACAAATCGTTTACCTATAACGATTCACTACCCTTATGAAAAATCAATTACATCGGAGCGTTTCCGGGGGCGAATCCACTTTGAATTTGATAAATGTATTGCTTGTGAAGTATGTGTTCGCGTATGCCCGATAGATCTACCCCTTGTGGATTGGAGATTTGAAAAGGATATTAAAAGGAAACAATTGCTTAATTATAGTATTGATTTCGGAGTTTGTATATTTTGTGGTAATTGTGTTGAGTACTGTCCGACAAGCTGTTTATCAATGACTGAAGAATATGAACTTTCTACTTATGATCGTCATGAATTGAATTACAATCAAATTGCTTTGAGTCGGTTACCAATCTCCATAATGGGAGATTACACAATTCAAACAATTAGGAATTCGACTCAAAGTAAAATAGACGAAGAAAAATCTTGGAATTCAAGAACGGTTACTAATTATTAGTTACTAGGATTTTTCTTTTTTGTTAGAAAAATCCAATAGTTTTTTATTAACTATAAAGAAAAACGAATAACTACTGCTTATTGCAAATTATTCCTGATTTAAAATGAGAGTAGATTTTCGTAATGTGATTTCTAACTATACAACTTATATACAAAAAAATATCCTAATCCCTTTTTCCTTCCTTGAATCTTTTAGTTTTAGTCAGTTCATGAAAAATTTTATACTATTAATTTCTTCTTATCCATAATGGATTTACCTGGACCAATACATGAGATTCTTGTGCTATTTGGGGGATTTGTTCTTCTACTAGGAGGTCTAGGAGTAGTATTACTTACCAACCCAATTTATTCTGCCTTTTCGCTGGGATTAGTTCTTGTTTGTATATCCTTATTCTATATTTTATTGAATTCCTACTTTGTAGCTGTCGCACAACTTCTTATTTATGTGGGAGCTATAAATATTTTGATCATATTTGCCGTAATGTTCGTAAATGGCTCAGAATGGTCTAAAAATAATAATTATTGGACTATTGGAGATGGGTTCACTTCACTCGTTTGTATAACTATTCTTTTTTCACTAATGACTACTATCCCAGATACGTCATGGTATGGAATTCTTTGGACTACAAGATCAAACCAAATAGTAGAACAGGGTCTCATAAATAACGTTCAACAAATTGGGATTCATTTAGCAACTGATTTTTATCTTCCGTTTGAACTCATTTCCATAATTCTTCTAGTTTCTTTAATAGGTGCAATTACTATGGCTCGGCAATAAGAAATACTTAGAATTAGTCAAAATTCTTAGAATTTCAAATCTAAAATAAATAACTAAAGAATCACAATTTTGATTTAGTAAAACCCGTCTACTGCCAACAAATACCTTCTTTTCTCTTTTGTTGTGTAACTGTTCTATTCTAATTAATGGAATCGGTTCAATTCTTGTCCTCATATTGAAATGAATCGAGATTGATAAGGAGTTAGTTAATGATGTTTGAGCATGTACTTTTTTTTAGTGTCTATTTATTTTCGATTGGTATCTATGGATTGATCACAAGCCGAAACATGGTTAGAGCTCTAATATGTCTTGAACTTATACTGAATTCAATTAATCTAAATCTCGTAACATTTTCTGATCTATTTGATAGTCGCCAATTAAAAGGAGACATTTTCGCAATTTTTGTTATAGCCCTTGCGGCTGCTGAAGCAGCTATTGGACTATCCATTCTTTCTTCCATCCATCGTAACAAGAAATCAACTCGTATCAATCAATCTAATTTTTTGAATAATTAGACATAAAATCCTCTAAACAAAGGCGCACATATAATAATAATATCAAATATTAAGATGAATAGAAATCGAATACTATTTTCTTATTATTTTATTATTTTATAATATCTATTTTTTGATTAGGTTATTACATAGTATTCTTTTTTACTTATTGAATTTTTGCAATTCATTGATATTGCAATTTGAATATTGCAATAATTTATATTGAAAAGACGATAGCCAATAAATTGGCTAATTCGAATTCGTATGTACAATTCGTATAATTATGATTGTTGAAGCCAAAAATTCAAGTCTCTTGGCTCTTTTCACGCTTTCTCACAAACGGATTAAGAAATATATTGCATTATTTTATTTATTTATTTGTTGAAGTTTGGATAAACCATTGCTTCGTCTGGTGTCTACAATACATATGACTCATATAGTACTAATTTCATTTTTACCAGATCGAAAATTTTTATGTTGAAAAGGAAAATTTATAGATCCAATGTCACATTCCGTAAAAATTTATGATACATGTATAGGATGCACTCAATGTGTACGAGCTTGTCCAACAGATGTATTAGAAATGATACCCTGGGATGGGTGTAAAGCCAAGCAAATTGCTTCCGCGCCGAGAACCGAAGATTGTGTGGGTTGTAAGAGATGCGAATCTGCCTGCCCAACAGATTTTTTAAGTGTCCGCGTTTATTTAGGGCCTGAAACAACCCGCAGCATGGCTCTATCTTATTGATACGTTACAAAAAACTCCACTTGAATCGTCTGATTCCTCTTTACCGAGGAAGCCTGTGCTCGCTTATTTCGAGCACGGGCTTTTCTGGTCAAAACGTATCTTCTCTTTATCACTTTATCATGAGTTATTTTCCTTGGTTAACAATACTTGTTGTTTTGCCGATATTTGCAGGTTCATTAATTTTCTTTTTACCTCATAGGGGAAACAAAATCGTTAGGTGGTATACTATATCTATTTGTTTATTAGAATTCCTTCTAATGACTTATGCATTCTGTTATCATTTCCAATTGGAGGATCCCTTAATCCAATTAAAGGAGGATTCTAAATGGATAGATGTCTTTGATTTCCACTGGAGATTGGGAATCGATGGACTTTCATTAGGATCTATTTTATTGACAGGATTTATCACTACTTTAGCTACTTTAGCAGCTTGGCCAGTTACCCGGAATTCGCGATTATTCTATTTCCTGATGCTAGCAATGTATAGTGGTCAAATAGGATTATTTTCTTCGCGAGACCTTTTACTTTTTTTTATCATGTGGGAGTTAGAATTAATTCCTGTTTACTTACTTTTATCCATGTGGGGGGGAAAGAGGCGTCTGTATTCAGCTACAAAATTTATTTTGTATACTGCAGGCGGTTCCATTTTTTTCTTAATCGGAGTTCTAGGTATGGGCTTATATGGTTCCAACGAACCAAGATTAGATTTGGAAAGATTAATTAATCGATCATACCCTGCAACATTGGAAATACTATTTTATTTTGGCTTCCTTATTGCTTATGCTGTCAAATTGCCGATTATACCCCTACATACGTGGTTACCAGATACCCATGGGGAAGCGCATTACAGTACATGTATGCTTTTAGCGGGAATCCTATTAAAGATGGGAGCATACGGATTGATTCGGATCAATATGGAATTGTTACCTCATGCTCATTATCTATTTTCCCCCTGGTTGGTAATAATAGGAGCGATGCAAATAATCTATGCAGCTTCAACTTCTCTTGGTCAACGAAATTTCAAAAAAAGAATAGCCTACTCCTCCGTATCTCACATGGGTTTCATAATTATAGGAATTGGTTCCATAACCAACATTGGACTCAATGGAGCTATTTTACAAATACTATCCCATGGATTTATTGGTGCTACACTTTTTTTCTTGGCGGGAACGGCTTGTGATAGAATGCGTCTTGTTTATCTCGAAGAACTGGGGGGGATATCTATCCCAATGCCGAAAATTTTTACCATGTTTAGTAGCTTTTCAATGGCTTCTCTTGCCTTACCAGGAATGAGCGGTTTTGTTGCAGAATTAGTAGTATTTTTTGGACTAATTACTAGTCAAAAATTTCTGTTAATACCAAAAATGCTAATTACTTTTGTAATGGCAATTGGAATGATATTAACTCCTATTTTTTTATTATCTATGTTACGCCAGATGTTCTATGGATACAAGCTATTTCATGTTCCAAACGCAAATTTGGTGGATTCTGGACCACGAGAACTCTTTCTTTTAATCTGTATCTTTTTACCAGTAATAGGAATTGGTATTTATCCAGATTTTGTTCTCTCGCTATCGGTTGACAAGGTAGAGGCTCTCTTATCCAATTATTATCCTAAATAATTTTTTTTTACTAGTCCGCTCTATATTCCATAGTGGAAAAACCAAATAATTCAGAAAAAAGTAAAAAAGTCTAATTAGATCTATCTCGAATTTTTGAGAACCCTTTGAGAAGGCGTTCAAGGGTTCTCAAATCAAACAAAAATGGAAAAACTTTCATTTCACGAAGGTTTTATGTTATGTAATCATTTAGATGGTAATGTAAATGCACCATAACTATGTAAACCTATTCCTAATAGATTGATACCAAAATAGCAGATCCAAATTATAAGAAATCCTATCGAAGCTACAAGTGCGGAATTCGTACCCTTCCAATTTGGATTTGTTCTACTATGTAAATAAATTGCGAATATGGTCCAAGTAATAAATGCCCAAGTTTCCTTAGGATCCCAATTCCAATAGGATCCCCACGCCTCATTAGCCCATACTGCTCCACAAAGAATACCTATGGTTAAAAGGGTAAACCCTAGGCTAATGACACGATAACTCCAAGAATCCAAACGCTCAATTAATTGATATTTGTAATAATTTGGAAATGAAGGAAAAGAGGTGTTTTTTAAAGCACTTCTTTTTACATAGAAATATTCAATCTCACTAAACTCACTAAAGAAAAATGTTTTAAATAAAACTTTTTTTTTCTTTTCTAAAAAGAAATTGAAATTCTTTCGAAATTTAATGATTAGAAGAGCGGCGGATAATAAGGATCCGCACAAAAGAGTTGCATAGCTTAGTAACATCATACTGACATGCATCATTAACCACTGAGATTGTAGAGCAGGTACTAGTATTGTGGATTGATGCATTTCAGTTAAAAGACCCGACGTGGCAAAGCCTTGCGTTAAAATAGTACTTGGCGTAGTTATTGTGCTTAAATCATTTTTAGAGTTCTGTATCTTAGGAATCGTATGAAGAATATACAGAGCCCATGAAAGGAAGATCAATGACTCATATAAATTACTTAATGGAAAATGTCCCGAAGAAGCCCAACGAGAAACTAAGAATCCTGTTATGGAGAAAAAAGTAGCTATCATTCCTTTTTCTGACGAATCACGTAATCCCCCAAGTTCACGAACTAATAAGGTTATCAAATGAATTGTAATCACAATTGAAATGGTTGAGAAAGAGATATGAGTTAGTATATGTTCTAAAGTTGCAAATAGCATAAGGAGAAGGTCCCATTACAAAATTGGAAATTTCGAATTGAATCCATTTTCTAATCTATTGTATTCTTTTTCGAGAATGCCGCCACTCGGACTCGAACCGAGATGCTTGAGCACTGCTTCCTAAGAGCAGCGTGTCTACCAATTTCACCATGGCGGCTAACTTTAAATAATAGGGAAGTTAAAAGAATAATAGTTATTTTCTCGCAAATCGTCGAGATTGGGAGAGTCCATAGAATTTAGGAACATTAGAATCTTCATTAAAATGGACTTCGTTTGGTAGTATCATTGGGGATTTTTTTAACAATAAACTCTTGCTTTGCCCAATAGAAACAAAGCTTGAAAGAGTTGGAACTGTTTTTTCTCAGTTGCAATATAGAACTCATTTTTTTTCTAATTAGTTTCTCATTGAAATAAAAAAAAATCTTTCAATCTATCCATTAGAATTTCTATAATTTCATCATTAAATACAAAGAATTTTTGATTTTAGCAAAATTTCTAGAATGAAAGCCTTTATGCTCTTATTAATATGATTTACCAAGCCTAAACCTATTTTTTTGTGAATTTTTGATAAGATAGGTAGAAGTTGTAAGTCCTATTGCAAGAATACTCTACTTTTCATAATAGAATCCTCATAATAAAATATGAGGATTCTATTATGAAAAGTTCGTTGATAGGAAAAGAATACTTAGGACACAGTATACCAAAAACTTTTGTTCTATATATCAGAGGGGTTAGTTCTAAGAATATTGTACCGAGGAATTCGACACATAAAAGTACATTCATTAATTAATCCGAATTATTCATATTAAATAATTGGAATTTCTTTGGGATAGGTCAATTCAGATTATTCCAAAACCAGATTATTTGTTTGTTTGTTGCCCAGAAAAACCCTTTGGTTTTGGATGCTCGCTGCCGCTGGAAAATGATCTTGATTTTGCTAAAAAATAAGATTGTACTATGGAAAAATAAGTCTTTTTCTTCCAAAGATTTTTACGAATACGCTTTTTTGACATCGAAGTACGTTTTTTTGGAACTGCCATTCAAAAAGGAGATTACTTTTTTCTAGTTGTATGTGAAAGACATCTATTGCCGCAAATCAATCCTTCTTTCTGTTTTTTCTTAGTATTTATACTTAGATACTGAACTGAAATTCTGAATTCTTTTTTACTTTATTTTCTCTAATGCGGATAAGACAAGAATTTTTTAGCATATTTTTCATATATATTTTATACTTTGTTTTAATAATATAGAATATATACAAAGGTTTTCTATTTAAATCAATTTATATATTAAGTATACTCCAATTTATATATTAAGTATACTCCATATATAGATCTACGGCCTATCCCCCATATAAGATGGGGGGATAAAAGGAAGGGAAAATTCAAATAGTTAATTAAGTTCAGAATGGTATTCCATAATGGAATTCCAATCAAAACAAAAAAATACTTAGTCTCTTAAACAAGACATTCTAAAACTTAGGTAATTCTAGTCATTAGGATTTCAGTTCTATATGAAGTAAGGAATATTCGATAATTTCCTATAAACATAGGTTTTCATTGGAATTCAATCAATCAGTTACGAAACATGAGAGCTGCTTCATCTTCATTTTAATAGAAAGAAATACAAAAATGAATAGAAAGTAAAATGATTCAATCCTTTTTTGTATTTTAACAAATATCCTTCTTTAGGTAATAACTAGGTAACAAAGTTATTTAATTACCTTTTTGAATTTAACCAAGTAAACCCATTCTTAATTTTTGATTATTTCAATGAGAGAAATTTGGAAAAATTAAGAATTCCAGTATTTTGTCTTATTCTTATTTTTTTGAATTCCTTCAGAAAGAGATAAGAATTGGTTTGGTGAATCGGAAACAATTTTATTTTATAGAAAAATTTCAAGTAAAAATTGCAATTTCTTTTCTTATGGAACATACATATCAATATGCATGGGTAATCCCTCTTCTCCCACTTCCAGTTATTATGTCAATGGGGTTTGGACTTATTCTTATTCCGACAGCAACAAAAAATCTTCGTCGCATATGGGCTTTTCCTTGTGTTTTACTCTTAAGTATAGCTATGGTATTCTCAGTTCACCTATCTATTCAACAAATAAATGGAAGTTCTATCTATCAATATCTATGGTCTTGGACCGTCAATAATGATTTTTCCTTAGAATTTGGATACTTGATCGACCCGCTTACTTCTATTATGTTAATACTAATTACTACTGTAGGAATCCTCGTTCTTATTTATAGTGACGATTATATGTCTCACGATGAAGGATATTTGAGATTTTTTGTTTATATAAGTTTTTTCAATACTTCTATGTTGGGATTGGTTACTAGTTCCAATTTGATACAAATTTATTTTTTTTGGGAACTTGTGGGAATGTGTTCCTATTTATTGATAGGCTTTTGGTTTACACGGCCAATTGCAGCGAGTGCTTGTCAAAAAGCTTTTGTAACTAATCGTGTAGGGGATTTTGGTCTGTTATTAGGAATTTTAGGTTTTTTTTGGATAACAGGTAGTTTAGAGTTTCGGGATTTGTTCAAAATAGCTAATAACTGGATTCCTAATAATGGGATTAATTCCTTACTTACTACTTTGTGTGCTTTTTTATTATTCCTTGGTGCAGTTGCGAAATCTGCACAATTCCCTCTTCACGTATGGTTACCCGATGCTATGGAAGGACCCACTCCCATTTCGGCTCTTATACACGCAGCAACTATGGTTGCTGCGGGGATTTTTCTTCTAGCTCGACTTCTTCCTCTTTTCATATCCCTACCTTTAATAATGAGTTTCATTTCTTTAGTAGGTACAATAACACTCTTCTTAGGAGCTACTTTAGCTCTTGCTCAGAGAGATATTAAAAGAAGCTTAGCCTATTCTACAATGTCTCAATTGGGTTATATGATGTTAGCTCTAGGTATAGGTTCTTATCAAGCTGCTTTATTCCATTTGATCACTCATGCTTATTCGAAAGCTTTATTGTTCTTGGGATCCGGATCCATTATTCATTCAATGGAACCTCTTGTTGGATATTCACCAGATAAAAGTCAGAATATGGTTCTTATGGGTGGTTTAAGAAAATACGTTCCAATTACAAGAACTACTTTTTTATGGGGTACGCTTTCTCTTTGTGGTATTCCACCTCTTGCTTGCTTCTGGTCCAAAGATGAAATCCTTAGTAATAGTTGGTTGTATTCACCCTTTTTTGGAATTATAGCCTCTTTTACTGCAGGATTAACTGCGTTTTATATGTTTCGGATATATTTACTTACTTTTGATGGGTACCTGCGTGTTCATTTTCAAAATTACAGTAGCACTAAAGAGGGTTCGTTGTATTCAATATCCTTATGGGGAAAAAGGATACCCAAAGGAGTGAATAGAGATTTCATTTTATCAACAACGAAGAGTGGAGTTTCTTTTTTTTCACAAAATATATCCAAAATTCATGGTAATACAAGAAATAGGATAGGGTCCTTTAGTACTTCCTTTGGGGCTAAAAACACTTTTGTCTATCCTCATGAAACGGGAAATACTATGCTATTCCCTCTTTTTATATTACTGCTTTTTACTTTGTTCATTGGATCCATAGGAATCCATTTTGATAATGGAGTAATGGATAATGGAATAGCAGAGTTAACCATATTATCAAAGTGGTTAACTCCCTCAATAAACTTTTTCCAGGAAAGTTCTAATTCTTCCATAAATTCATATGAATTTATCACTAATGCAATTTCTTCTGTAAGTCTAGCTATGTTTGGTCTATCCATAGCATATATCTTCTATGGATCCGCTTATTCCTTTTTTCAGAATTTGGATTTAATAAATTCTCTTGTAAAAGAGAGTCCGAAAAAGTTTTTTTCGGATCAAGTAAAAAAAAAGATATACAGTTGGTCATATAATCGTGGTTATATAGATATTTTCTATACTAGGGTCTTTACCCTGGGTATAAGAGGATTAACTGAACTAACGCAGTTTTTCGATAAGGGTGTCATTGATGGAATTACCAATGGAGTAGGTCTTGCTGGTTTTTGTATAGGAGAAGAAATTAAATATGTAGGGGGAGGGCGAATATCGTCTTATTTATTCTTTTTTTTATGTTATGTATCCGTGTTCTTATTCTTTTTTCTTTCTTAACTTAAGGAATTCCCCCGTCTCCTGCCTAAAGAGCCCCCTCTTATTCCCCTTCCTATCTTCTTCCCCCATCTCTCCCCCTTTTCTACCATCTCTCTCTTTTTCTATCTCCCTCATTGTATAATAGTTCGGTTTTCCGCGATTTTTTCCATTCCTCTGTGTAAATAGCCTAATATGGGTTCACAATCAATAACATCTTCACCATCGAG